CATTGTTTTTGCAAACATGAATAGAATTTTTTTAACAGTTTTTGTAAGAAAACAATTTTCTCTTTATCCCCCCAGCCTAGAAGGAAAGACCCTGCTTTTACTATGATGAAAAATTTTCGATTTTTATCGCTTTCTAGTTATAATTAATTAGTTGGACCTACCCAATAAATCTAATATGAATGATTCACTATTGACTCGGTTTTCGGTTTTTGGGTCATAATCATTATGTAGGAGAGATGGCCGAGTGGTTGAAGGCGTAGCATTGGAACTGCTATGTAGGCTTTTGCTTACCGAGGGTTCGAATCCCTCTCTTTCCGTACCCTCACCTAATTCACCGATCTTACTAACCACAATAGATCAAATAGCAATGGATACGACTATTCCAAGAGTTATACCTTTCTTTGATATGGATTCTCTATTTCTAATGGCTGCGGTACCGAAAATACTGTTAAAGAAAAGGGTAGACAAGGAATGAAAATCCCCCTCTCGGTCTATGATACCTAAATGGAAGAAAAATCCGGATTAAACCCTTATTTATCTTAACCTTAGGTTAATTTACTTCGCCGAAAGGGAGAAAAATTGTTCGAACCCTTATTCTTATTAGTCTTGATTTTCTTTTTGTTAGGTTTAAGTCTGACGAGAATAATATTCGACAACTAGCAATTCATTTATTTTCAAACCGACCCATTTACTATCTATTATTTGATTGATTAATCCTTTATATTGGAATGGTTGAAGAGTCAAATGTTGTGGCAATTCCTCATGAGGGGATAAATCGAGAGAATTTTGAATTAGAGCTCTAGATTTTTGTTCATCCCTCGCCGCAATAGTATCCCGGGGTTTGCAGCGATAACTTGGTATATCTACTATACGACCATTGACTAAAATATGTCTATGGTTAACTAATTGGCGAGCTCCCGGAATAGTCGGAGCCATGCCCAACCGAAAAAGGATGTTATCCAGGCGCATTTCAAGTAATTGTAGTAAAACCTGACCTGTTGACCCTTTTGCCTTTCCGGCGATACGAACGTATTTAAGTAATTGTCGTTCTGTAAGACCATAATGAAAACGCAATTTTTGTTTTTCTTCTAGGCGAATACGATATTGGGATTTTTTCCCGGAACGCGATTGGTTTCTAAGATCACTTCCAGCTCTGGGCTTTTTATTAGTTAGCCCCGGTAAAGCCCCTAGGCGGCGTATTTTTTTGAAACGAGGACCTCGGTAACGCGACATAAAGACTCCTTCTTCTTATTTATATTTAATTATTAATTCTTATTGATGAAATTTCATTCTACAGAATAAACCTAAACTAAAAATGAACTAAATTCGAAATAAAGCGAAATTTACTGAATTCTATTAAAGAATAATGAGATGAGTTGGATAAATATCCAGATTTTTATATTCTATATATAGAAAAAGAAAAGGATTCTTTTCGTGACATAGTTGGAAATTCCTATAACATAATAAATCAATGGCTTTTGCCAAAAGAGGAAGACATTTTTTTTTCAATGTTCTTTGATTTCAAAGATGCATTATCAATCATGTAAAACATCGAATAAAATAAAATAAATAGAGACAAGCCGACTATCGGAATCGAACCGATGACCATCGCATTACAAATGCGATGCTCTAACCTCTGAGCTAAGCAGGCTCACATAACATAAATTCGACATGCATCACATAACATAAATTCGACATGCATAGGAATTCAATAAACTCTTAGAATCCTATTAACCATTAAACTATTCTTCGCTATTGAATATATTAAAGTAAAGAATAGAAGAATTTCAAATAACTGTTAAATATTATAGAACATAACAATGAATCTAGCGATATATAATTTATATTTTTTTATCATTCTTTTTTTTTTATTTTAATTAGATTAAAAAAAAAAAAAAGAATCGACCGTTCAAGTATTCGAAATTTCATGGGGAAATGAGTGGAAGAGAGACAGATGTATAGGGTATGTATCCACCTATATTGAATTTCGGATACAGAAATAATAAAATCGTTTTTGATTGGACCGAATATGAGCCCCCCATAGAAGATGAAAGAAGATAGACAAGAAATCAAAGACAAAGAGGAGAAAACACTTTTTAGAGACAGGAATCGGCATCTATCGAATGAATTCACGGTATAAATGAAAGAAAAAGGGAACGATATCACAATGATATTTTCATCTCAAAAAGGGGGATATGGCGAAATCGGTAGACGCTACGGACTTAATTGGATTGAGCCTTGGTATGGAAACTTACTAAGTGATAACTTTCAAATTCAGAGAAACCCTGGAATTAATAAAAATGGGCAATCCTGAGCCAAATCACGTTTTCCGAAAACAAACAAAGGTTCAGAAAGCGAAAATAAAAAAGGATAGGTGCAGAGACTCGATGGAAGCTGTTCTAACGAATGGGGTTGATTGTCTTACGTTGGTAGAGGAATCAATCCTTCTATCGAAACTTCAGAAAAGATGAAAGATAAATCTGTATACATAATACAGAAG